ACCCGGCGCGTCGAACCTGCGTACCTTCCCTTCCCGGGGGGTCGGTGACTGTTAATGGCGACCACTCTCACGTTAGAGGACTGCTCGATCCGACGTTTCATTTCAGTCTTATTCGGATTTGACTCGGCATTGGAACTGTATTGTTTCTTTTCCGGCGAACGAATGGCTTTGTCCGTAGGCACCGGGTTCTCTACCCCCCCCGTAATTCACCACTCCCTTCCCACCCGGTGATCAGGTTCTCGTTCCGCCAGTCCTACGATGCCTATACCTCTCGAGGGTGATTGTAACGAATCCTATAAGTATTGTATAGCTCTCCGTCCCGTCGATGAACATCAAATTCGTCTGGCAAGGAACCTATTTTCATGCCAAGAGCTATCTATCTCCCCCCTCCGTCATTGCATCCAGCAGGAATTGAACCCGCAGATTCTCCAATTATGAGTTGGGTGCCTTAACCATTCGGCCATGGATGCTGGACCTGGCCCAAGCCAGCCATTTTCGGGAGTATACCCGATTCGGCGGAATCGGACCAGATCGGGGGAGGCACGAGTTTTTATTTATTGGAAAACTCTATCTTCTTCTTCTTCTTCCTCTAAAATGATGTATGAATGCTCTCCCCTGCGCCTTTAACACAGAATTTAGGATCTGTGTTAATACGCTCTCCAAGAAGTTTATCCAAATCATAGTTATCTTCTTCCAAGGGTTCCCGTGAATAATTTTTTTTACACTCTCAAATAACTCGAGCGGCATCCCCCCCCCTGCCGCGGTTCGCCCGGCGGCTGTTTTTACATGGAGGATAATTAAGAACGCTGTCGGAACAGCGGTGAACAAAGAAATAGCTAGAAACGCGAGGCTCATGCTTTCCATAATTTGGTTCTCCTTTTTTTTTATTTGATCGCACCTGGGTCCAATCCCATTACGATCAAGATTACAGATATCGCCTGGACACCGAATTGATTCAATATTGATTCAATTTGGTTAATAGAAACCAAGGGGGAGGGCTTGTGTTCCAAGTCCAGCCCAGTCTGAAATACCTAATACACGGGGTACATCAACGACGGTATTAATATGATAATAGCATGAAATGAGTATTCTGTCTATAACCGAACAACACCACAAAAAGGATAATACGATTCTCCTCTGCACCGAACCACCATATCCTCTGTGTCTACCCCGTCACATACTAGTCCATGAGATTCCCTTGTCGACTACCCGAACGATATACCGGAGACATAAATATATATATATGTATATGTCTCTGTTTCACACACCCCACGGATTCGGTGCGGAAGGAATGCTTGAGCTCATCACGCTTCGGGCGAATACAATATTGCGTTCAACTAATAGACTATTATCACTGGGTAGGTGAATCGTGGGGTCCCGAGATCCCCCAAACACTCTTCCCACCAACTATCTCATGTCTCATGGAGTCTCGAATCGACAGAAAATAGTATGCCTTGAAGAGGATTCGAACCTCCAAGCTTGTGAGCACGAGATTTTGAGTCTAGCGTGTCTACCATTCCACCACCAAGGCTATCCTCCATATCGTGATTGCCATCCCGCATAATCCATTATACGAATTAGACTTCGACATGATTATGGAGCTAATTCCATCAATATCTATCAGTCCACCGTCAGGGTTCCTACCAATTTACACCAATACCCGATACGATCATAAACAACATATGCTGGGTGTGATCACGCATGACCATCTGGAAATGAAGACCAATTATTTGGATCGGTCATGGAAATTCCAGAGGGGATTGAGGGCAGGTGGGCTGCCGATCCGACCCCCACTTCAGCCCCGCACTCCCCACCACGATTCACACAATCTACTTCCTGTATGATCCGTCACGCCGATTCATTGGTCGGATCTAACGCTTAGTCATTTCCCGGAGTTCAGGAATATGAATGACAATATGCCTGTGATACGAACTCGTCCCTGGTGGGATGAAGCAACTTCGTTCATTCACCCATCTCTATAATTTTCATTCATCCGGGGCGATAAGAAAATCCCTGATTGATTAGGTATATTATCCCGAGCGGTGGTAGTAATGGGATTTATTGTTAGTCCCGGGGACGCAATCGCACGTGGCATCGTACTAAGTTCGATCAAGCTTTCCGGTGGGTGCAGAGAAAACAACGAAGAGATTATATTATTCGTCGCGCGGGGAGTCACCCTCCTGCCGCCCCGCTCACCCATCAACAACTTAATTATCTTTGAGTGATGGTATATAGAAATAACACTCGTGGAAAGTCCGATCGGTACTGATAGGTATAAACCTGCCTGCCACCCGCACCAGAATGGATAGGGTTTCCCGGAAGGACCTGGTGGCGGAGGGAAACCTCCCAGGGGTGACGGGCATGAGGTGGGGCGAAGAGCTAACAAAGGATCTTCCCTACGCGACCCGGCATAATCCCGAATGCTATCTGTCCCCGTCCGTGAACCAAATAGCGCGATGCAAGCAAAAGCTCCCAAATTCACGGATATATATGGAATGACGTGTAAGTTGACATGCTCGCGTATCCACTCGTCGGGCTCCCAGCAATCATTCCGATCGTAAGGTAACCAATTTGGCTTATTGGGGGATATGCGGGCATACGTTTCATGCTTGTCCGAGCAATCGCGATTAGATTACCCAGTATCATACTAAGAATAGCCAATGTCTCTGAAAGGAAATGCCATTCATCCGAAAGGGGAGAAAGAATATTGAAGATTCTGGTGGCTAGGGCCGAAGCAGCTACTTTCGGGGTGACAGGGGGGGAAGCAACGACTGGGGTGGGGGAGTTAGGGTCGGGAGTAGGGTATGAGTCACTCCTCCCTCTCGTTCAGAACCGCGCATGAGACTTTCATCTCACACGGCTCCCGGGTGGTGGGAGGGCGGGTCCGTCTCCCCCATCGCCCTCCCCGCGTATGCATAGGATCTCATTCCCGAATCCATAGGTAGGAATGATTAATCCCTGGCTTTCCGGGGGATCCATCAGTGAGTGGTTCCTGCAGTGGTGGAGTACTGATCCGTCCGATTCCTCCCCGGCAATCTCGGATCGGCAGACATGAAATTCGGTTCTGCGTACGAGAAAACCATCTGATTTTATTCGTTCCCAATGGCCATGGGATGGGGCTGTTCCGGGGCGATCTCTTGGTTGACGTATGTATATGCTTCTCGAGTACGCTCGCAGTTCTTGAAGGATGGGAACTAACCACGTAGCATCCGCATACTCAAAATGAATCCTTTTATGCATCATGCGTCACTATTCCGATTCTTTGTATCAACTACCCGTCATGACTCGCGAGGAATCTTTATTCAGTGATGCAGAGAACTTATCACTCCGCTTCGCCCCAATTACGTTACCCAGGCGGTGCTACAATGACTTTGTTTGGCAGAAGTTTTGCTTCGATCCGAGTGAGGATAGCAGTCTCCCTACACCGCATGCCCAAAAATCTTTGGCTTCATACTCAATGCCATGCAGGGGAATAAGTATCTATTCGCCGTTTGCACCACAAGTTGAACAATTATTGAGTGAAACGAATCGCACTCCTTCATAGACGTCAGGAGTCCATTGGTGAAAAGGGACTGAGGAAGGTTTGGATACAATTCCTACCATTATGTATGCGTACAAGCGCGATCGAGGTTCCCGCAGAGTTCTGCATTTGTGTCTCTACGAGACCATTCACCATCCCCCACGGCTGAACCTCCCCCCCCGATGGACCGTGTAGCCAGGGAAAACCATGAACCAAGATGGAAGAACTTGTTCCACCCATAAGTGAGTATTTTATGGTTGCCTCATTAGATCCGACATCCCTCCTGGTGCATCCAGATAATGGATGGAGACGTGGACTCGAGCATTCCGGAGCTACAAAGATAGTTACTGGGTCATTAGCACCACATAAAAACATTCCCCCCCCCTAAAGTAGCTGCTGGGACGAACAACGGGGATTCTGTCACGGCCATTTTTGTGCATCGGAATCGGAAGTATTCTGCGAATGAAGGGATACATTACATAATGTTGAACGTAATAAAATCGAGGATTGAAATATGTCGTCAAGGGTGTTTGTCTGGAAACCACACGGGAGGCTAATAATAGGTTCTTCTCTCCATTGAGAGAACGGTACCGTGATGCTTACTACCGAACCCGTCAAGGAGATGTATGACCAAGATGTATCTTTCTCGGAGGTCAAGTCCATGGTCGAGAGAATGATTGAACTGGGAATCGGGATACATTCTGGTGGAATAGTACTTCCGTGCGTGCAGGAAACGCGAATCAGACTCTAATTCCGTAAGATCTTTAAGATATGATTGAAATTGAACATGGATTCTTGTACACGATATGCCGGGGAAATGAAATCAATCATTTTCTCCAGCGAAACAACTTAGGCAATATCCTCATCCCCTCATCGGTTACCAAGATTCCAACGACTGAGAGTTGTGATAGGGGTAGAGATCAATATTTTCCCTCCCATATTTATTTGGAAGATGGTACGGTTAAGTACCCGAGATTTCTTATCCGTTACCGCGTGATGAGCTAGCTCTGATAGGGATGCCAGCTGCTGGTAAGGACCCGCATCGCGATTACGCAGCGTACTCTCCGCTCCTCTATCCGATCGGAATCACCAATTCGATCACACACGTATATAATTAGTGAGTTCTGATTGATTCACTTATACAGGCGGGAATTCGCGGAAGCTCTATTGGCCTCTGCCATTCTGTGAGTTTCCTCTTTCCTGCGTATAGCATTGCCGCCATCCCTGGCGGCATCCATCAATTCGAGACTTGGTTTGGGAGCCATATTTCGTCCTGGACGTTTTCGAGATGCCCATGATGACCGACGGATAGCAGGTGCTTTTCCTCGTGCGGATCCCATCTCGGTGGGGACCTGGTAGGTAGATCCGCTCAGACGTCGCGCTTTCACCGTCGCATCGGGAGTCACCCTACGTATTGCTTGACGCGGAATAGATAATGGATTGTTCTTCGTCTCCCGCTCCACATCCCTCATGGCGTTATAGGGAATTCCGTAAGCCAGTGATTTTTTCCCGTGCTTAAGGGCATGATTGACCAACACGTTAACCAATCGGTTACAATAAACTGGATCGGCTTTTGCATTCGCCCCTCCCGCATTACTTCGACGTGACATGAATATTGGAAATAATTTAGTAATTCTTTTCACGAAAGCCTGGGATTGATTTGCTTCGGCCTTCCCGCTCCGCATCGTAGGGTGGATCTTTCGAGCCGCCATCAAAGATCTCCCTTCAAACCGTACATACGATTTTCACCGAATACGGCTTTCCGCACCACTACATAGATAGAATTATCTCCATCACCCAGTATTTTGTGGATTAATAGGATACCTATCTATACGGAATGATACTCACTCACCCTCTAAGGTTGGGTATCCGTTTCCTTCTCCTTTCCACCATTACCCGTTCGTCCCGTCACCCGTTCGTCACAGTCGGGAGTCTTGTATTCCATATATCTACACGATACAATGGGTCTAATAAAGGTGCGGAAGAATCGGTGCTCAGTAGTGCCATTCCATCCCAACTTGTTCCAACGCAGCCAAGCGGCTCGGATTCCCGCGGTTACGCGGGGGGGTTGAGGTAAACCCCCTATTCCAAACGATCAAGTAGTATCTTAGACCCTGGATATATCTGATTCCAATGAATCTCACTACTGATTTCCCGCTCCCACCACTGTAGCCCGCTTCAGTCCCCATCGGGTACTTTCGTTTCTGGGTCGGCTACACAATCGTCTATGTGTTTCTGGCGATCGACACGGCATCGTTTGACAGACAATGACGCAAGTCCTAGATAATGGTATACAACGCACTAGAACGCCCTTGCTGACGATCCTTAGCCCCTACGGCGGCATCTAGATTCCCTCTAGCAGTGTGATGCCTTACACCAGGTGGATCCTTAACCCTTCCGCCTCTCACTAATACTAATGGATGTCCCTGCGGATTATGGCCAATACCCGGTATATATATGGGCGGTGACCCCGAATCCGGAGGTTGATCGTATTCCAGCAACCTTTCGTGAAGCGGAGTTTGGTTTCCTGGGGGGTGGGGTCGTGGTGGGGAGGTCGACGGGTAAGTTACCCTCACCGTCACTCTACGGAACCGTACATGGGACTTTGGCTTCATACGGCTCCCCGTTCAATCTGTTTGTACTCTTAGCCCAGACCTGGATACCATGCGACGCGGGATTGAAAACCAGCCAGCCGTCTCTCCACCCCCCCCTGGGATTCCCCGACTGAAGGGAATAGTATATTTCCCCTCACTCCAATACGGTAATGCATATGATAGTCGATCGAAGTGACGGATCGTGAGATGAACTAAACCTACACAACCTCACGCCGAATGCCTCCTCGGTCGACGTAGCTGCGTCTCCATATACCACTCCCTCCAACCGCTAAGTGACGAGTTACGTAGAATCGACGGGTTGATATGAGCTTATCCATGCGGTTATGCACTATCCAAACGGGAATCAATTATATACGACGCGATGGATTGGGGTCGGCCTTCGTGCTTAATTCCGCCGGTCGGCATACGCTATCTGGGCCAATTCCGATGACCTACGCGCGAGGGATATGATATAATGTGCTGCGCACCGAACCATATCTAATCAACCGCTAGGGGTTCGTAGTGGGTGACAGCGGCGGCATCTCTCTCTCTCATCTCACCATCCTCCGCGTGGTTTTCATGCAACCGGGGGGGCTAACTAACTAAATGGGGCGGCTAGTTCGAGAGGGGGTAGGATCGCATCGGGTCGGGGGAGAGGGAAAGGGGCCAACCCGCGAATGTACGCCTGCCTCGCCACAAGATAGTAGTTCTTTAGTGGCGTTAGACGACGACGCGGCGGAACCCCCCCACACAGTTCGGTGGATGATTGTATTCCAGGTGCAGCATAATCAATGTGTGACGAATGGAAGGGAATGGATCTCGCCGGGGAGTCCAACCCGAATCTAACTCAACGTCCGGCGTTCGAAGGATCAGTTGGTAATTGGAATCGGGAAAAGCATTTATCATTACTATTATGTATTACATTACGACGACGCCAATATTATGTATAATATAATGTTCGAATGAATTTCAATGGATGGATGAATACTGTGGGTGGATCCGCATCAGATACGAAACATGTAACGAGCGGCATA